GCCTACACTAGAAAAACTCTCTTCGGATGAACTGTACAATCATTGGGTTTATACTAACCAACAGAAAAATAACAACTTAAACAACGAGTTTTTAAATAGAATTGAGGCTCTAGATACGGGATTTTTTTCTCTGGATATACTCGAAAAAAGTACTAGATTGTGTAATGATAAGACTAGAAAAGATTACTTGCCTAAAATGTATGATCCCATTTTGAATGGGTCATATCGTGGAACAATCAAAAAAAAATTTTCACCGTCAATCATAAAAAAAATTTCGTTAGAAAATTTCATAGAGACAATGGAAATTAATAAGATTCATAGTATCCTTCTTCCGGATACTGATTACCAAGAGTTTGAACAGAAAATAGACCGATTTGATAAAAAAACTTTTTCAACGGAAAATCGTCATTTCTTTACTTTAATCAGTAAATTTGATAGAGAATCGGGATCGAGTTTAAATTTGAAGGGCCTCTCTTTATTTTCAGAAAAAGAACAAGGAAGGATTGGTTCAGCAAAAAGAGCAAAATTTTTCAAATTTTTATTGAATACAATTCTAACTAGCCCTAATGGTCAAAAAAGAAAAAAATTTGTAATAAAAGAAATAAGTAAAAAAGTCCCTCGATGGTCATACAAACTTATTACCGAGTTGCAATTCCTGTCGGGCGAAGCTCACGAAGGTCTACCGATGGATTATCATATACGTTCAAGAAAAAGTGACCGTGTAATGCTTTATAAGCCTGCCAAACGACGTAGTCGCAAGGCTGGTGCCAAAAACTGGGTGCGTATTAGAGACTATTCGGAAGAATCTGATTTTCGTCGAGAATTAATCAAGGGGTCTATACGTGCCCAAAGGCGCAAAACTTTTATTTTGAAACTGTTTGAAGCAAATGCGCATTCCCCGCTTTTTTTGGACAGAATCAAAAAATCCTTCCTTTTTTCTTTGAATATACCCGAACAGATGAAATTGATTTTTAAAAATTGGATGGGTAAAGGCCCAGAATTCAAAGATTATACGGAAGAACAAAAAAAAAGACAAAAGGAAGAAGAGGAGAACCAACGAGAAAAGGAAGAAGAGGAGAACAAAATAAAGGAAAAAGCGTTCCTAAAAATCACGGAGGCCTGGGATTTCCTTCCATATCCGCACGCAATAAGAAGTTTTATTTTAATAATTCAATCAATTTTTAGAAAATATATTTTCTTATCCTCATTGATAATAGTTAAAAATATAGGACGTATCTTATTGTCCCAACCCCCCGAGTGGACTGAGGATTTCCAGGAGTGGAATAGAGAAAAGCATATTATATGTACTTATGATGGTGTTCAAGTATCAGAACTAGAACTTCCGAAAAATTGGTTTAAAGAGGGTATTCAGATAAAAATAGTATTTCCTTTCTATTTGAAACCTTGGCACAAATCTAAGTCGCGGTCCCCTTTTTCTTCTTATAAAGAACTAAAGAAAGAACAAAAAAAGTTTTGTTTTTTAACGGTTTGGGGAACGCAAACTAACCTTCCTTTTGGTTCTACCCACCAAAAATATTCCTTTTTTAAGCCTATTTTGAAGGAAGTAAAAAAAGAAATTCGAAAGATGAAAAAGAATAATTTTCAAGTTCTAAGAATTTTAAAAGAAAAAACCAAAAATATTCTACAAGACTCAAAAGAAACAAAAAAGGGGGTTATCAAAAAAGGTTTATTTCCTTTTATTAAAAGAATAAAAAAAGAACTCTCAAAAGGAAATCCAACTCAATTATTTAGATTGAGAGAAGTGTATGAATCCATTGAAACTACCCAAGAAAAAGATCCTATAATCAACAATCAGACAATTCATGATTCCTTTAGTAAAATGAACTTTAGAGATGGGACAAATTATTTACTGATAGAAAAAAAAATTCAAAATATGACTGATAGAACAAGTACAATCAGAAATAAAATAAAGAGTATTACGAAAGAAAAAAAAAAAGTAACGCCAAGAAAAAAAAGTAGTCCTAACACAACCAGTTATAATGTAAAATCACCAAAAAATATTTGGCAAATATTAAAAATAAAAAGAAGAAGCACCCGATTAATCTATAAATTAGATTTTTTTCTAAAAATTTTCATTAAAAAAATATACATAGATTTCTTTCTATGGATCATTCATATTGCCAGAATTCCTACACAACTTGTTCTTGAATCAAACATTCTTTTATTCCATAAATACAGTTACAATAATGAAACAAACCCTGAAATAAAAAAAAAAAAAAATCCAAAAGAAAGTCACTTTATTTCGACTCTAAAAAGGGCACTTTACAATAGTCAGAATAGTAAGGAAAATTCACATCTTTTTTTTGACTTATCCTCCTTGTCGCAAGCATATTTATTTTACAAATTATCACAAAGCCGAGTTCTTAATTTGTATAAGTTAAGATCCATTCTTGACTATCGTGGAACATCTTGTTTTCTTACGACTGCAATAAAGAATTCTTTTGTAACACAAGGAATGTTTCATTCCGAATTAAGGCAT